ATACAAAGAAACGTTTGTCCTTTGAGCAAAATCAAAGCAGAAATGGGAATTTGAAAGATTTTTCTTCTTTCAATTTCTAATTTTTTCTAATTTTGGAATCCGGCCGCGAGGTCTGAATATTAAGTATGAATCATAGTTCGCATACTTCGTGATCTATTTCATGTATTCCGTGCTCCAGATACTAGAATAAATATCCGACGGGTAAAACCATCTCTATCAAGACGACAGACCCATTCTCTGTACTATCAATAGGATCAATTATAACAAGTCACACACTCATATTCCGGAAATACAGAAACAAAAAAATTGCGCGGTCGAACTACCAAAAAAAAATGAGCTAAAATCAAAATCCGGGACCTAAATGCTTCCCTTTTTGTATTTAAAAGCTAGATTTTGTGGTTCTTGTAACTCTAATTCAGTGAAATTCCATCCAGTAAAACGGAAGAATTATAAATCTCCAAAATAATAGATAGGAATATCGCAAATAGGGCCATTGCGACACCCATCAAAGGAGTAGTTCCCCATCCAGGAGCTACTTTACCATATTCCGAATTCAATGGTTTCAATAAATCCCCTACAGCAGTTCGTCTTGGACCAGATCTAGAACTACCCTCAACAGTTTGTGCAGCCATAAATCCTATTTTGTATTCATTGAGATCTGTTGACTTTGTATACCATTCCGTTGTAAATAAACGATTTTATCATAGATCCATTGTGGTCTTGAAATTATATAAGAATGGAAACAGCAACCCTAGTCGCCATCTCTATATCTGGTTTACTTGTAAGTTTTACTGGGTACGCCTTATATACTGCTTTTGGGCAACCCTCTCAACAACTAAGGGATCCATTCGAAGAACACGGGGACTAGTTGACGTAATGGGCCGCCCAATATTGCAATATTGGGAGGCCCATTACGTCAATTGAGATAATGAAAAATCATTTCACTTTTTTAGTTGGAACTTTAGGCGGGTCTCGAAAAAAGATAGCGAAAAAAATGATCCCTAGAGTCGAGACTAAGAGGAATGTATAAACCAATGCTTCCATAAATTCGATCGCGGTTTACAATTATAGCTTCCATACCTGTTTATTTGGGATTATCTCCCGAATTCAAGAAAAAAGAAGAATCAAAGAAAAGGCGGCGATTTCAATCCAGATTTCTCCAGTACCTTATGTAAAATCACAAACAGAAAATAGAAGCCAAAAGCGAAAAATAACAGAGCAATGTTGCATCAGACTATTTGTCTTCTTGTCGTTGGATCTCCAATTTTTTGGAATGCTCCAAATTCCACTTGAGCATCCAAATCTGGGTCAATACCAGCAAAAACATCTCTGAACAGGGTTCTAGCACCATGCCAAATGTGTCCGAAGAAGAAGAGCAGAGCAAACGAAGCATGTCCAAAAGTAAACCAACCCCTTGGACTGCTACGAAAAACACCATCGGATTTCAAAGTAGCACGATCTAATTCAAAAATTTCCCCCAATTGAGCACGTCTAGCATATTTTTTCACAGTAGCCGGATCACTATAACTCACTCCATTCAGTTCGCCACCATAGAACTCAACAGTTACACCTACTTGTTCGACACTATACTTCGATTCTGCCCTTCTAAAAGGAACATCGGCTCTAACAATTCCATCTCCGTCTACCAAAACAACTGGAAATGTTTCAAAAAAAGTAGGCATACGACGTACAAAAAGTTCACGCCCTTCTTTATCTCTAAAGATAGGGTGTCCTAACCACCCGACAGCTATTCCATCCCCGTTATCCATTGAACCCGCTCGGAATAATCCCCCTTTCGCCGGATTATTTCCGATGTAATCATAAAAAGCTAATTTTTCAGGAATTTTAGACCAAGCTTCTGATAAACTTTGATTTTCGGCTAGTCCAGCACTAACTCTTCGATATATTTCTTGCTGAAAGTATCCCTGATCCCATTGATAACGGGTGGGACCAAATAATTCGATGGGGGTAGTTGCTGAACCATACCACATAGTTCCAGCAACAACAAAAGCTGCAAAAAAGACAGCAGCGATGCTGCTGGAAAGAACGGTTTCAATATTGCCCATACGTAATCCTTTGTATAGACGTTGAGGCGGACGGACACTAAGATGGAATAAGCCTGCTAAGATGCCCAATGTCCCTGCTGCAATATGATGAGAGGCTATTCCTCCTGGAACAAAAGGATCAAAACCTTCCACACCCCACGCTGGATTTACAGCCTGTACCTTTCCAGTTAGTCCATAAGGGTCGGACACCCATATTCCAGGACCATACAATCCTGTTACATGAAATGCGCCAAACCCAAAACAAGCTACTCCGGAGAGAAATAAATGAATTCCAAAGATCTTAGGCAAATCCAAAGAAGGTTTTCCTGTACGTTCATCACCAAATATTTCTAGATCCCAATACACCCAATGCCAAATAGCTGCCAAGAAGCACAAGCCAGAAAACACAATATGTGCCCCAGCTACACCTTCGTAACTCCAAATACCCGGATTCGTTATCGTCCCTCCTGTAATACTCCAACCGCCCCATGAATTGGTTATTCCTAAACGAGTCATGAAGGGTATAACGAACATACCTTGTCTCCACATTGGATCAAGAACGGGGTCGGAGGGATCAAAAACTGCTAATTCATATAGAGCCATTGAACCGGCCCAACCAGCAACCAGAGCTGTATGCATTATATGGACAGAAAGCAAACGACCGGGATCATTCAATACGACGGTATGAACACGATACCAAGGCAAACCCATGGGAATACCCCTTTATCAACAAAAAATAGACACTATGTAACTTTATTGCATTATTGCATTGAAAAAAAAAAAACTATGCTATGGACCGCCCTTTTTTTTCAGCCGATTAGCTCGGAAAAAGGATTAATATTTGTTCTATTCTTTTAGTATTTAGTAATAATGGAACAGTTCGGTTCGTAGGAAAAAAGAGAAGCAGATCTATTCTATACTCGATAAGTACCAATACGCAATGGGGGTTGATTCCCTTTTCTATGAGCGAATGCATCTATATTTGGTCATCATTCGAAGGGCCTATTCGTAAGAATTTTCCTTTCTTCATTCTGTTTTCCTTTACTTTATTTTCTGAACTTATTCAATCTATATATAAAATATGATAAAGGTCGATATTATTAAGATAATAAGCACATTATTACTTACGCTTCCACATCAAAGTGAAATAGAGTACTTAATTCTTTTTTCTTTCAGTTTATGCCTATTGGTGTTCCAAAAGTACCTTTTCGAAGTCCCGGAGAGGAAGATGCATCTTGGGTTGACGTATAGTGCGACTTGTCAGATATATTGGGTCATATGGGATTTCCCCATTCTCTCCCTCGATGGAGATATCCTCTGTTTCGCCCCCAAAAAAAATGGAATTATCAATAATTTGTAGCGTGAAGCGCAATGAAGTGCAAGTAGATCAGTTTTGTGAGGAAGTATCTAGATTAATATAATATTAGCAATTAAAATAATTTATGGTCGGCTTGGCTGGACCAATAAAATGAAGTATCCAGGCTCCGTTTAAAAAACCCAATTGGTAATATATTTATGATTATTACTTATATCATAAACGATTCGATTTCGTTAAATAGGAATGATCTCAAACTGTTAATCAATCGAATCAAAAAGGGAATGAATATGAATACGTCGAATATTTAACAGAAGGCATGAAAGAAATGAATTGAAAAAAAAAAAAGGGGGGGGTAATAGCAAAAAAAAAGACGTGGTATTGGGGTCATTTGTCCTATATGTACAAATCAAAATCGGGCAGATCCTTACTCGGAGTAGAGCATAAACCTAAAAAAATTGAAGAAGCCCATTCAGGAACAAGAAAATGACATCGTGATTTTTGAATCGGATCTCGATGAAAAATACATCAATGAAAAGTTAGTTCGACTGGAGTTTACACATTGATTTTTTTCGCATGTTGAACCGTATGCATCAAAAGGTGCCTGTACGGCTCCTAAAGGATACAATTTTATCCTAATCAACCGACTTTATCGAGAAAGATTACTTTTTTTAGGCCAAGAAGTTGATAGCGAGATCTCGAATCAACTTATTGGTCTTATGGTATATCTCAGTATAGAGAATGATACCGAGGATCTTTATTTGTTTATAAACTCTCCTGGCGGCTGGGTAATACCCGGAATAGCTATTTATGATACTATGCAATTTGTGCGACCAGATGTACACACAATATGCATGGGATTGGCCGCCTCAATGGGGTCTTTTATCCTGGTCGGAGGAGAAATTACCAAACGTCTAGCATTCCCTCACGCTTAGCGCCAATGAGTTTTTTATTTGAGAGAAAAAAGAAAAAAGACTATGCCTTCACCATATGAATTATTAATATTCAGTAATAATAGCATGGCACTTCGAATTCGATATCCAAATTCTTTATTGTTTTTTTTTTTTTTTCAAAAGATTATCGATTATATATCGAAAGAGTAGTATGAGACAAACGAAGGGTATTTACGACTTTATCTTACCTATCGTAGGCCTATTTCAGCGTCACAAACCTTTTTCACACTAGAGGATTATTAACAGGATTTAGGTTATCAAAGAGTACGAAAATCAAAAAAAGAAAGAAACTTTGGGATTGCTGAATAACAGCCGAAATAAATATAGAAAGCAACGGGGCCATCATAGTATTTTTTAACTCCTCCAAAAAAAAGAAGGGTGGTAATTGGATCATTTACCGATCTGGGTATAAGAGACCCCATATTTTCTCTTTCTTCGATGAAAGGTAAAAAAGTGAAGTCCATTGGAGAGCCGTATGCAATGCGCAAAAATGCCCGTACGGTTGTTCAATTCTATCTTTTTCTTATTCTTTCTCTCTTCCCCTCCCCGGATCGTCGAGCTATAGGAATCTTTTATTATGTTATATTATCTATATCATTTTATTATGTTATCTTATCTATATAATCAGGGTAATGATCCATCAACCTATTGCCGCTTTTTATGAGGCACAAACGGGCGAATTTATCCTGGAAGCGGAAGAACTACTGAAACTGCGCGAAACCCTTACAAGGGTTTATGTACAAAGAACAGGCAAGCCCTTATGGGTTGTATCCGAAGACATGGAAAGGGATGTTTTTATGTCAGCAACAGAAGCCCAAGCTCATGGAATTGTTGATCTTGTAGCGGTTGTATAAAAAATAGCAGTGATTTCACGCAAATACACGATTTCAGATTTTATCTTCTTACTTCTTAAGGGTTTAATATTCTATTAATCTATTAAATAGAAGAAATTCAGAATCGTCCGGTTAGGATCGATCTAAACCAACCCCTAATGTATAATTCAGCATGCCAACTATTAAACAACTTATTAGAAACCCAAGACAGCCAATCAGAAACGTCACGAAATCCCCCGCTCTTGGGGGATGCCCTCAGCGCCGAGGAACATGTACGAGGGTGTATGTGCGACTCGTTTAAATCATGGGTTGAGACAAAACAAAAGAAAGAAAACAAATTTTCCAATATCAATGATCAGTACCATTGAATCGGATAGAATGGAAGAACTCCATTCACTATCTAAAACTAAAAAGGATAGATCTATCATATCTTTCTATTGTGTATGAAATTTATGGTTTCCATTGGTGCAAATTCAATCACTTCAATTTGTTCAATTTGCAATTTAAGATGAGAAAGAATTCCCCATTGGTAACAAATAGTTATCCATTAAGCGGGGGGAAATCCTATTTAAAAAGCGGAAAGATTGTGTTTCTACTCTTGCAAGAACGGACTAACAGGGTCAGCTACCCAACCAAACTTCATAATTAAATACCGTTACTGTATAAGGTATATCTCGTTATGAAAGACCTATTACTGGAAAATTCATGGGTAGAGCCAAAGAGTGGTAACTGTACAAGTTACCAATACAATAGCATTGATTAAATGAAGGAAAGGGCTCCGGTGTATAGAAAGGACCTCACCGTTTAAGAAGTAACCATAGAGACGATGGAACCCACAATTTCTTTATCTATTTCTATTTACTACTTTATTTTATTTACAATGCGCCTAGAAAAAAGGAAAAAAGCGTGGTCGGGAAGGTTATAGTAGCAAAAGCCATTGGAATTTTCATCTTATAAATTGGAAGAATCCGTTTTGTTATTAATAGACTAGGAAAGGGGAAATGAATAACTGAAAGAAAGGAAATCAATTAGTTATTCATCAAAGTTTCATTTATTCAATGACCAGAATTAGACGAGGATATATAGCTCGGAGACGTAGAACAAAACTTCGTTTATTTGCATCAAGCTTTCGCGGGGCTCATTCAAGACTTACTCGAACAATTACTCAACAGAAAATAAGAGCTTTGGCTTCGGCTCATCATGATAGAGATAGGAAAAAAAGAGATTTTCGTCGTTTGTGGATCACTCGAATAAATGCAGTAATTCGGCGAAATCGAGTATCCTATATTTATAGTAGATTAATACACAATCTGTCTAAGGGGCAGTTGCTTCTTAATCGTAAAATACTTGCACAAATAGCTATATCAAATACTAATTGTCTTTATATGATTTCCAATGAGATCATAAAATAAGGAGGTTGGAAGGAATCTTCCAGAATCTTTTAAATGCAGTTCTCTGGAGAATGAACTCCGGGAAGGTAGAATAGAAATTACTATGATAAAATGGGGATAATATGATAAAATCGGGATAATATGATAAAATCGTCAAAATGAGCGAACACGCTCAATAAAAAAAAGATTTATTCTGAATTCCCCAATTCTTTTTTTCTTACAACATAACGGATTCCAGGATTTGTTGACGAAAACATCCAGGTGTTTGAGTTCTGCTTGGAATTTTGATTCAATTGAGGAGTAAGCCTATTTTTTTCTGGTTCTAAGACCAGTAGTTCTAGCGGTCGACTCACTTCTTTCAAATTGTTTCTCATTATTAAGAAAAGGTAACGAAGATAAAATACGAGCTTGTTTTATAGCAATAGTAATTAATCGTTGTTCTTTTAAGGTCAATCTATTCACTCGTCTAGATAATATTTTTCCTTGTTCACTAATAAATCGACTAATTAAACTCATGTTTCTATAATCAATTCGATCCCCCGATTGGATCGGGGGCAAACGCCTACGAAAAGATCGCTTGGATTTAAGAAAGAGTCGCTTGGATTTATCCATAATTTTTTTATTCCTTATCCTTAAAATCCTAATCCTTAAAATCCTATTCCGATCCAATCAAAAATGATTTATAAAATTAATTAATAGGATTTGTTTTTCTCTATTTAGTTGTTTCTATTTAAATATATGAATAATAGATAGATATATATATCTAATTTTTTATCTAATTTTTTTTTCATGTTCCTTGGAAGAGTGACACACAAGCACTCGGTTCGATCTATATCTATTTCTTTATCTCCCCATGAATTGTATGTTTGGAACAATAGGGACAGAATTTTCTCAATTCCAATCGACTAGGTGTATTGTGTCGATTCTTTTGAGTAATATATCTGGAAATACCCGCCAATTCCTTATTAACACCGTTTCGAACACAACTGGTACATTCCAAAATAACCCTTACTCGGACATCTTTACCCTTGGCCATGAACCTCCTTTCGGGTTTTGATTCACCCAACTTTTATATTTTCCGATCCAAAGCGAATAAGAAGAAAGGAACAAAAAAAAAATAGAAGTTGCTAACAACTCAAAATCAAATTCTGAAATAAAGATTTTGTTGCAATCCATATAGTAAATAGTAAGTAATACAAAAATTTCTAACTATATTTCTACTCAACTATATTTCTACTCACAGTACAGTATTTCATTTAAGTATCTTGTATTGTATGATACTCTTCCCCTAGCCACATTTCCATTTCGCTTTTCTTTTAACTTTAATAACTGTATTTTGAATTTAATTGGAGCCTGAACCCGAGTTTCGATGAGGTTGAATCCACTTTTTTCTTTCTCGTTCGCCCCTTATTCTATCTATCGAATTCAAAAAAAAAAAAATAAGAAAAGAGGGGGACGAGAGACAAATATTTGATTCTATCTCTACTCTTCTTCACCCCTTTCTATGTCAATAACTAGAATGAAAAAAAAGGAAATGTCAACGCATCGGGGAATAAACGATTGATTTCTATCAATAAACCTGCTAAAGACCCGAACCATAGAGTACTTAGTACCGGGGCCACGGAAAGATATGTTTTTAGATCTCGCATTGAAAATCCTCCTTATTTTTTTTGTATTCCATATTGTAATACATTATGGTAAGAGATGTATATATAGTTAAAGACCCCTTCTATTTGTGTGCGGAATCCCTAATTCAAATTGAAATGTGCAATGATTCGGTAGATAAGATTTTTTTTCTTTTTCTTAAAGCAGAAAAATGGGTCCCTTTCCGTCTGAGAATTCCCGAGAAAAATATTCATTTATTATATGTTATATGATATGAGACGAAAAAAAAGAAATGCCCAGATCCATTTTGCATATCAATGGAGGAAAGAGAATAAGGATGTGGAAAACAAGACGGGTATTCTCTACAATGATACTGTAGACCAATTGAAAGGGATGTAGCGCAGCTTGGTAGCGCGTTTGTTTTGGGTACAAAATGTCACAGGTTCAAATCCTGTCATCCCTACCTATTACTGTTCCTCTGAACAGTAACGAGAGATCTATTTTCGATCGATTCAATTTGGACATACATAATCTTTAATGATATGTGATAGTATACACATGGAAGAAATATTTATTGGTGTTAGAAAAAAAAAAAAGAATCCCCCTCCTTATAGTCTTTTCCGTTGTGATAAGAAAGCGCTCTTAGTTCAGTTCGGTAGAACGTGGGTCTCCAAAACCCGATGTCGTAGGTTCAAATCCTACAGAGCGTGATGCCGCTCTTGCCTTGTTAGCTTGTTAGATCGAAAATTACACTAAACTGAAATAATTGAACAGCAATCTGAATTTGACCTTGACCTCCCCCGGATTAAATTAAATAAAATTAAATTAAGTAAGGGGGGGTCAGTTAAAAAAAGAGATGTTAATTAATCAAAGGTCCAACTGATCACCACGTCTGTATTGTAAATATGCGGTTACGAATAATCCAGCCAAAGTAATAGGAATTAGACCTAAGACGATTCCAAATAGAAAAACTTCAATCATTTCAATTTAATTTATTTGAAAGGGGAAAAAGAGAGGTAATATCTATCCCTAAATATTAATCCGTATTGTCTAGGAATCTCAATGACCAATAATTGGTAATTAACACGAACACGGTAAGGAACTAGAGAATATCTGGAATACCACAGAAAGATTTCTTTTTATAAATTATTCATTCAATGAATTTCAAATAAGTCCTATCTTATTCAGACCAATAAATAGAGCCGAAGTTATAGTTAAAGCCGCTAGTAGAAAACCGAAATAACTAGTTATAGTAGGCATGAAGGAGCTAAAGGAAATATCTTCTTTTTATACATATGTTTATAAAGCACTTCCCTAAGTTTCAACTTTTAAAAGATACGAAGATAAGCAAAAATACCCTACCAATTGAAAGTTTTTGTTTTTGATTCATTAATCTTTCTAGAAGGTACTAACAAAAATAGAGTGGCAGGGATAGAAAAAGAAATCAATTCATAATCTTTGACATTTGACATGGACCCATCTCACGATTCCGAATCAACAGATTCGTTGGGCAACTCTTGAATCAACTAATATTAAAATAATAATCAAATATTAAAATAATAATCAAAACTGTGTCATATAACTTCATTCCAAAAACGAAATTCTTTTTAAATCAATATGGAACAAACTTGGGGAATCGCTTCCTTTTTGTATTTTGATTTTTTCTTTTTTATTGTATCTAATACATTTTCGAGTTTCGAATAAAGAGTGAACTTTATACCTTAGAATACCCTTTCTTTACTTTTTTTTTTTACTTTTTTTGTTTTGACTTTAGTTTATTTACTTTAATTATTTTTAACTCAAATGAGAATAAAAAAAGGTATGGCACGATCAGTCGAAAAAAGCAAATTTTTATTTC